CCATGGCCCCAAGGGTGCCAATATTTGCACGGATCGTACGGAAATGTAACTCATTATTCAAACAACTATTTAGAGTTCCTAGAGCCCCTTGTAAGGCTTGTTGGAAAACTTGTTGCCGGACCTGATTAATCGATCTTTGTTGTTCAAAATTAAGGGTTTCATTTTTGAAAGTTTCTAATCGTTCCAAACTATCACAAGTGGCATTAATTAAATTTACTTTTTCGAGTTCTATCTCGGAGTATCCATTCCTTCGATACTCATCTGCTTCAATTTCCGCCTTTCGTAATCGAGCCCGGGCTCTTTCAAGCTGCTCAATGGACCCTTTACGTAATTCTTCCGAATTTTGAATAGTATTCAAGATCCTCTGTTTTCGATTATCTAATAAATCATTTAATGAAAGTAGATTATCTTACTATTCATTTAAAAATTTCCATGATCTCTTCCCGAACCAAACATGAATCTTTCAATTCATTTGGCTCTCACGCTCAATTATTTATTTTATGGACATTCCCATATCATTTAATGTAATGAGCCTGCCCTCTCTTTTCTGCTCATATTCAAAGATATTGAAACTGATATAAGACCAGAATATTAGGAGGGCTCTTCTGACCAGACAAAAAATCTATCTATAATTGTCAGCAAAGTTGTTTCTTTATTTGTTTTTTATTTAATTTCTATTTATATATATTTTATTTCCCCTTTTCTTCAAGTCTTCAAATAACTCCAAAAATTCCCCCTTTTATACATAGGTCGTCGCTTCGGCATTGAATAAAAAAGGGCAAAGCGCCCATTCTCTAGTAAACGGTTTCAAATCATTTTATCGATATGAGTGTTCTATATCAGATGAATTACTGACTATTATTTTGAAACCGTTTTTTTGGTACTAACGTAGTGGTAGAAAGAGTACCGTGTTATGCCTGGACTTCAAACAGTTTAGCTTTAACCATGTCAACGGTCTCACATTATTGGTTGATAGAGAATCAAAGTGGATTTACCAACGAGTCACGAAATGCTGTGGTTCTTACATATGATTTATTAATTTATTCAGAAGTAATTCGTCGAGATAGTGCACCTTTCTTTACTATTTTTCCTATACTAGAAAAGGTAAAGTAACATAAATAAAGTGCGGCTGGTTGGATCCAACCTATATTTTTGAAATATACAACTCGTACACACTCCCTTTCCAAAAAAAATCAATACGCCAAGCACTACAGTTAGATTTATTGTATTTGTTGCTAAAATATCAGTATTAAATCCGAAACTCCCGGCGGATGGCCAATAGACAAAGGAAACAAAAAAATCGGTTACATTTTTCATATGCTCTCCTCTTTCTTATAGATAAGACTAACAAAGAACAGAGTTCTTTTTGTATCACCTCGCTCGCCCTTCTTTGATCAATTCATTTTTATTCATTTTAAAAATTTTCTTTTCTTTATGGGAATAAATTGAATCCATTAATTGAATTTTAGAAATTTCATTTTTTTTTTTAGTTTACAATAAAAAGTTATTAGGTTAGGCCCTAGGTATCGCGTCAATTGCGAAATATCTAATTTGTCAAAACGCCTCCTAAAAAAAAAAGTTTTAATTGTACTAACTAAGAGCGGGAAGGAAGAAAGCGGGCGGATCTGCTAATTGCTCATCCTCAAATAAGTCGGGGGCATTGTCTCAACAAATAAGTAATTGAATTGTAGGAGTAAAGTGTTGATCTAATTCGAGGAAACAAACGGCAAGTCTGAGTTAATAATAAAAAAAATACGTACTTTTTCACATTTCTAGGATGAAATTAAACAAAAGGATTCGCAAATAAAAGCGCTAATGCAACAACCAATCCGTAAATAGTTAAAGCTTCCATAAAAGCTAGACTAAGCAATAAAGTACCTCGTATTTTACCCTCTGCTTCTGGTTGTCTCGCAATACCTTCTACAGCTTGGCCTGCAGCAGTACCTTGACCAACCCCAGGTCCAATAGAAGCAAGCCCTACGGCCAATCCAGCAGCAATAACGGAAGCGGCAGAAATTATTGGATTCATAGTGAGTTCCTCGTAAAAAAAAAGAAATGGTTAATGATACAATCAACCCATTTTTAACCAATGAATTATTACTTGCTTTTTATCACTAAGATCTATGGGATCGAAGTAACTAAGATATCTCATTTTTCTTTGAGTTTCTACTCATGATGGAATTTTTTTGAATCATATGCGTATGGTTCTAGTTATTGCATCTTTTTGTTTCAAACCACCCTCTCTTTCAATTCTTCATTTTTGACTCTTCTCTATCTGCGAGTTCATCCGTTTTTCATTCAATCCACAATCACAGACAAAAGAGAAGGACTTATAAGGGTATCCATCTAAATGGGGTGGACTGGAAAAAACAATATACTAGGAAAAAATAGAATATGAATCTTCTATGTGTATATTAATTATACATTAATTATATGTATATTCGTAGGGATTAGGGATACCCTATAATAACTAGTGAATAGCTAATATCACATATACATTTGTTTCTTCCATAACGTAAACCGCCCGTATTTTATATTTCTATTGAATCGGGCTCTAAAAGAATTTTAATTCTTTGAAACATACGCAGGAACTGGACTTATAGACATTACATATATCTAGTTTGATCCCCCTTTTGACAATTCCGCACTATCCTTTTACTCCTACGACACTAGCTAGGTCATAGATATGTATTTAGTATCTATTATGTTCCATAACTAAGTGATTCTTTTGAACTAACCATGCATGAATTAGGATAAGCTTAAACAAAGACTATTTCAAAAGCGAGTCAATGATGACCCTCCATGGATTCGCCTATATAAGCCGCGGCTAAAGTTGCAAAAATAAGAGCTTGAATACCGCTTGTAAATAATCCAAGAAACATAACAGGTATAGGAACTACTGAAGGTACTAAAGAAACAAGAACAACAACTACTAATTCATCAGCCAATATATTTCCGAAAAGTCGAAAACTAAGAGATAAAGGTTTTGTAAAATCTTCTAGGATGTTAATTGGTAAAAGTATTGGAGTTGGTTGAATGTATTTCCCGAAATAACCCAATCCTTTTTTGGTAAGACCCGCATAAAAATATGCCACTGACGTGGGTAAAGCTAAAGCAACAGTAGTATTTATATCATTCGTAGGTGCAGCTAACTCCCCATGAGGTAACTGTATGATTTTCCATGGTAAAAGAGCACCTGACCAGTTAGAAACAAAAATAAATAGGAACATAGTTCCTATAAAGGGAACCCAAGGACCATATTCTTCTCCAATCTGAGTTTTGCTCAAGTCTCGAATAAATTCAAGGACATATTCGAAGAAATTCTGACCGCCGGTCGGAATGGTTTGTGGATTCCGTACAGCTATGACGACCGAACCTAATAAGATAGCAATTACGACCCAAGAAGTGATAAGTACCTGGGCATGGATTTGTAAACCCCCTATTTGCCAATATAAATGTTGGCCTACCTCTACACCTGATATATCGTATAACCCCTCGATTGTTTTAATGGAACATGGTATAACGTTCATATTGTCCTCTAACAGAAATCGAACTTAAAAAATAAATTATTTTGATTCAACCATCTCTTTATCAACTCACCTACTTTAATCATTAATCCTATATTTAATATTTAGGATACCGATAAATCACAGGGCATAATATCAATATACCCATAAATTTTTATCTTTATCCCTTTTAAAAATGAAAGAAAAGAATAGTAACCGATCCAATAAATCGATCGAGTTTCCAAATAATTAATAAATCTTATTATTCTTAATCATAATCAACGATTTCTCATATAGCTAGAACGACCCTCGCAGATTGCGAATACTAATTTGTTAAGAATAAATCGGATTGAAGCTATAGCATCATCGTTGGCTGGAATCGAAATATCTGCGAGATCCGGATCACAATTTGTATCGATTAAACAAATGGTCGGAATCCCCAAAATGACACATTCTCGAAGAGCCGTATATTCTTCTTGTTGATCAAGAATGATTACAATATCAGGCAACCCCGTCATATATTTGATCCCACCCAGATATGTTTGCAAGGTAGATAATTTTCTCTTGAACATTGCTGCATCTCTTTTGGGGAGACGATTGAATTTCCCCATCTTTTGTTCTGCTCTTAAGTCCCTGAACTTATGAAGTCTCGTTTCCGTAGTGTACCAATTCGTTGACATACCACCGAGCCATTTTTTATTAACATAATGACACCGAGCCCCTAGTGCTGCTGATGCTACTGAATCCGCTGCTTTATTTTTTGTACCGACGATTAAAAAGTTTTTTCCCCTACTTGCTGCATCAAAAACTAAATCACAGGCTTCTGATAAAAAACGAGCAGTTATCATAAGATTTGTAATATGAATACCTTTACGTTTAGCAGAAATGTAAGGGGCCATTCTAGGATTCCATTTCCTAGTACCATGACCAAAATGAACTCCCGCCTCCATCATCTCTTCCAAATTGATGTTCCAATATCTTTTTGTCATTTTTCCCCACACTTCCTTTTTTTACAAAGAGACAAGGTACCTTAAAATAAATAATAATTGTTCCGACGGAACTTTATACTGCGGATTGAACGTAGATACACGGTCCAAACCGTGAATTTCCTTTAATTACTTATCGATTATTAAATCAATAATCGGACAGACAGTTCCAGATAGTTAAAGAAAAAAGAAGAGATTCATTCTTTTTTCTTAGGAATCATTAAATCGCATAAATAATTGTTCTGATCTCTCGTGAAAATTGTTTTGGGCACAAGAACAAAAAAATTCTCTATGGTATAATAAAATATCTCTCATTTCTGACTCAAATAGATTCTTCCTTTTTATTTCCAAATCAATGTTTTTGCCTTGCCTTGAATGGTGCACTAATTTTTTGAATCCGGTACCAACGGGGATAATCCCCCCCAGAACAACGTTTTCTTTTAGGCCTTTTAACCAATCAATACGACCTCGTAAAGCAGCTTTTGCTAAAACTCGAGCGGTTTCTTGAAAACTCGCTTCAGATATGAAACTTTGAGTATTCAGAGATGTTCTCGTTATTCCCAATAAGATTGCCCGATAACTGATCGCTTCGTCCAAAGCACGCCCCGCTCGTTCCGCCCGCAAGAATCCGATTAATTCTCCAGGTAAAAAAACATTAGACATTCCGTCTTCTGAAACCAACACTTTTGATGTTATTTGACGTACAATAATCTCTATATGTCTATTATGGATCTGTACCCCCTGAGATCGATAAACCTTTTGGATTTTATTAACTAAAGAGATATTACTTTGGATGGTGGTTAGCTCAGCTCCAACCAAGAATCCCCAGGGGATTCCAAGAATTCTTGGTATACGTTTATTCCAACTTTCAACTCTCTTTTCGAGGTTCATCGATATTGATTCAATCGAACGCACTTCTAAGACTTGTTCTACTTTTGGAAGACCCTGCGTTATGTCACCAGATCTCGATTTTTCATATATAAATGTAACTAATGGCTCTCCTTCATAAAGTATTTTTCCATACTGGCCATGAACAGTTGCTCCCGGAGTAGCCAAATAGGGCTTAGAGGATCTTATAACTAAAAAATCAACGTGAACAATTACAATTTGTCCGGATTTTTTTATGTGTGGCCCGTATTTGAATAAACATATATTTTCGCAAAGAAATTGTCCAAGGCGAATTATTGTAGGTGTCTCCTCACAAGAATCGTGATGGATAAAACACCAATTCAAATGGAATGGATTCAAAATGATATTACGGTATGGATCCGGATTATAAACCCTCCTATTTTCATCCATTAAACAGTAGTTAAATACTTGAAGTACTTGGAAAGTCTGTTTCAAATTGGTAAGTAGCAAATATTTATTTAACAAGATCCGATTATGAGTTAATAAATTATAAGATGAATAAAAATTCGCTATTTTAGGTACAATAGTACCCAGGGGACCCAACAAATCTCTAAATTGAATTATGGGATTCAATTCTTTTGTAACATTGTTATATTTCAAACCTTTGAATAGACCAACTTGAAAACAATTGGATGATGATAAAATCATCAAAGATTGGCATTCCTTATTTCGACTCAACAACGTACCAACAGTTCCTTGATGTTTGGCAAGTGATTGAATCTTCCATTTGGAATGAAAAGGATTAATATTGGTGCGATCTAATTCCTTATTTGGAATCAATCCTGAACCCGCCGTATCATACCTTTTTTCACCATACGAAATAGCGGACTTGGCTAACTCAATTCTGATGAAATCACGAATTAGAGCATTTGCTCTTACCTCAACAAAGGAAGCATGGACCGAACCATTTTGTTTTTTGTACAAATTTAATACTAAACAAGTCCGAACTAATTGAATACCTGTGTGAGAAATTCCTCGAATTGACTTGCCATATCCATAAAGGATATAATTAACAACTCTAAGTTGGACATTATCCTTTTCCTGCAAGAGATCCTGAGGGAAAAGTGTTGCTAAATTTATCCCGCCCGATATTTCATATGTGACTACAGGCCGAACTGAAACAAAATATTTTTTCTTGATAGGTGTGATCCGTTGGACATAGATCCAATTTTTCCATTTTTCCTTATCCTTAGAATCTTTTTTTCCCGTTCCTGGTGGTATCAAAATGCCACTGTGCCGGGATATCTTATCTGTCTCTCCAGGAAAATAAATATCTCCAGAGAAGATTTTAAGTTCAATACTTTTTTTTTTTGTCTCCACTCGGACTAATCCGCCTATTCGGCTTCTTGTATTTAAAGCAAGTAGTGTATCTACTCTAATCATACTGTTGTTACGGACCATTATGGATGAGGATCCAGGTAAAATATGTACTTCTTCCGGAATGAAAAAAAACCGATCTACTTTTATTTGGTATTTCAGACTAAATTCTTTTGCTCCTCGATACTCAATCAACTCCTCTTTTTTTACGATTGAATCCACCTCCGCAGTACCATATTTAGTAATTCCTGAATTGCTTCTTATGTATTGTGGATCATCAAAAAAAGCAAAAATAGTATTTCTACATAAAATACTATTTATGGGTATTTCAATCGAAATACCAAAACCGGGTATTAGTTCTTTCTCTCGTTCTTGATCATATTCTAATGGGATGATAAATCTATTTCTTCGCCTTTTCGCCAAAAAAGAGGAATTCTTTTGGAGAATACGGGGATATATAAAATTCCAATGACTATTGGATATAATTCGATCAGATATTGAATAGTCAAAAATTTCCCTATCTTTTTTACTAGAAGCATCCAACAATTTATGTCTTACTCGATCAGTAGTCATTGAGAATTCAGAGATATATCTGTCTTCGACAGAAAAAGAAAGAACATTCATTTGATCTTGATCCTTGTGGAGCGAAAAAGACACTATACTGGATGCGCGCGGACCTCCTGCTAATATCCATAAATGACTTGTTTTTGGTAATAGATGAACATTACCATACGTATATTCGGGTACATGATCGACGTCGGTACTCCAGTGCATTTCTCCCT